GAATTAGGATTCTTGATCCCTCTCAATCTCTCTTTCAATTCGAGGATCCAGAGAGGTGTTTTCATAGTCATCTCCGAATATTTGCCATCTCCGAATATTTTGATTTCATTTTTCTATGATATGTCTTTCTATATGAAAATTGGTTATTTACGATGTACGATGATCCCTGTTAAGCATCCATGGCTGAATGGTTAAAGCGCCCAACTCATAATTGGTAAATTTGCGGGTTCAATTCCTGCTGGATGCACGCGAACGGGAACGTTCCATAAGTCTATTGGAACTGGCTCTCTATCCATGGAATCTCATCCATCATCCATACATAACGAATTGGTATGGTATATTCATACCATAACATAAGAACAATAAGAACTCGAATTCTTATCGATACTGGAACTCAGAGGATAGGAGGGAAAGTCGATTTATGGATGGAATCAAATACGCAGTATTTACAGAAAAGAGTCTTCGTTTATTGGGAAAGAATCAATATACTTTTAATGTCGAATCGGGATTCACTAAGACAGAAATAAAGCATTGGGTCGAGCTCTTCTTTGGTGTTAAGGTAGTAGCTGTGAATAGCCATCGACTACCCGGAAAGGGTAGAAGAATGGGACCTATTCTGGGACATACAATGCATTACAGACGTATGATCATTACCCTTCAACCGGGTTATTCTATTCCACTTCTAGATAGAGAAAAGAACTAAAGGAGAATACTTAATAATACGGCGAAACATTTATACAAAACACCTATCCTGAGCACACGCAAGGGAACCGTAGACAGGCAAGTGAAATCCAATCCACGAAATAAATTGATCCATGGACGGCACCGTTGTGGTAAAGGTCGTAATGCCAGAGGAATCATTACCGCAAGGCATAGAGGGGGAGGTCATAAGCGCCTATACCGTAAAATCGATTTTCGACGGAATCAAAAAGACATATCTGGTAGAATCGTAACCATAGAATACGACCCTAATCGAAATGCATACATTTGTCTCATACACTATGGGGATGGTGAGAAGAGATATATTTTACATCCCAGAGGGGCTATAATTGGAGATACTATTGTTTCTGGTACAAAAGTTCCTATATCAATGGGAAATGCCCTACCTTTGAGTGCGGTTTGAACTATTGATTTACGTAATTGGAAGTAACCAATTAGGTTTACGATGAAACCTAGAAATCGATCACTGATCCAATTTGACTACCTCTACGGGATAGACCTCAACAGAAAACTGTTGAGTAACGGCAGCAAGTGATTGAGTTCAGTAGTTCCTCATAGAAAATTATTGACTCTAGAGATATGGTAATATGGAGAAGACAAAATTGTTTGAAGCACGCACAGAACCGGAAGCGCCCCTTGTTTCAAAGAGAGGAGGACGGGTTATTCACATTTAATTTGATGGTCAGAGGCGAATTGAAAGCTAAGCAGTGGTAATTAAGACCCCCGGGTGAAAATAGGGATGTCTCCTACGTTACCCATAATATGTGGAAGTATCGACGTAATTTCATAGAGTCATTCGATCTGAATGCTACATGAAGAACATAAGCCAGATGACGGAACGCGGAGACCTAGGATGTAGAAGATCATAACATGAGCGATTCGGCAGATTTGGATTCCTTTTCCATATATCCACTCATGTGGTACTTCATCATACGATTCATATAAGATCCATCTGTCTAGAGATCGTCATATACATCTAGAAAGCCGTATGCTTTGGAAGAAGCTTGTACAGTTTGGGAAGGGGTTTTTTGAGAAAAAAGAAGAATCTACTTCAACCGATATGCCCTTAGGCACGGCCATACATAACATAGAAATCACACGTGGAAGGGGTGGGCAATTAGCTAGAGCGGCGGGTGCTGTAGCGAAACTGATTGCAAAAGAGGGTAAATTGGCCACTTTAAGATTACCATCTGGGGAGGTCCGTTTGGTATCCCAAAACTGCTTAGCAACAGTCGGACAAGTGGGTAATGTTGGGGTGAACCAAAAAAGTTTGGGTAGAGCCGGATCTAAGTGTTGGCTAGGTAAACGCCCCGTAGTAAGAGGGGTAGTTATGAACCCCGTGGACCACCCCCATGGGGGCGGTGAAGGGAAAGCCCCTATTGGTAGAAAAAAACCCACAACCCCTTGGGGTTATCCAGCGCTTGGAAGAAGAACTAGGAAAAGGAAAAAATATAGTGATAGTTTTATTCTTCGTCGTCGTAAGTAAATACGTAACTAGGAATATGGAAAATTGCATTGCAATAATGCGATGGGCGAACGACGGGAATTGAACCCGCGCATGGTGGATTCACAATCCACTGCCTTGATCCACTTGGCTACATCCGCCCCTTATCCAGCTAAGGGATTTTCTATTTTTTCCACTCATCATTATTCTATTTATTCTGACCTCCATACTTCGATCGAGATAGTGGACATAGGATGCCACTCTTTAAAATCAAAAAAAGGAGTAATCAGCTGTGACACGAAAAAAAACGAATCCTTTTGTAGCTCGTCATTTATTGACAAAAATAGAAAAGGTCAATATGAAGGAGGAGAAAGAAACAATAGTAACGTGGTCCCGGGCATCTAGCATTCTACCCGCAATGGTTGGCCATACAATCGCGATTCATAATGGAAAGGAACATATACCTATTTACATAACAAATCCTATGGTAGGTCGCAAATTAGGGGAATTCGTGCCTACTCGGCATTTCACGAGTTATGAAAGTGCAAGAAAGGATACTAAATCTCGTCGTTAACTGAATTCAGAATAGAAAGATTCAGAATAATTTATAGGATTCAAATCAAAGTAAAGGTAGGCGGGGAATAACCTTATTTATGACAAGTTTCAAATTGGTAAAGTATACCCCTAGGATAAAGAAGAAGAAGAATGGGCTACGGAAACTCGCAAGAAAAGTTCCAACTGATCGTCTACTTAAGTTCGAACGAGTTTTCAAAGCACAAAAACGCATACATATGTCTGTTTTCAAAGCACAAAGAGTTCTTGATGAGATTCGATGGCGTTACTACGAGGAAACCGTTATGATACTGAACCTCATGCCTTATCGAGCATCTTATCCCATCTTAAAGTTGGTTTATTCGGCAGCAGCAAACGCTACTCATTATAGGGATTTCGACAAAGCGAATTTATTCATAACAAAAGCCGAAGTCAATAGGAGTACTATTATGAAAAAATTCAGACCTCGGGCTCGAGGACGTGGTTATCCTATAAAAAAAACCATGTGTCATATAACAATTGTACTAAATATAGTAAAGAAATCTAAATAACCTTTAGATCAACCTAAGATTTCGATTCCCAGTAAAAAAAAAAAAATACAATAGAAAAATATGGGACAAAAAATAAATCCACTCGGTTTCAGACTTGGTACAACCCAAAATCACTATTCTTTTTGGTTCGCACAACCAAAAAATTATTCTGAAGGTCTACAAGAAGATAAAAAAATACGGAATTGTATCAAGAACTATATACAAAAGAATAGGAAAAAAAGCTCGAATAGAAAAATAGAATCAGACTCAAGTTCCGAAGTAATTACACATATAGAAATTCAAAAAGAAATCGATACAATTCACGTTATAATCCATATTGGATTCCCAAATTTATTAAAGAAAAAAGGAGCAATCGAAGAATTAGAGAAAGATATCCAAAAGGAAGTGAATTCTGTAAACCAGAGACTTAATATTGCTATCGAAAAAGTTAAAGAACCTTATAGACAACCTAACATTCTTGCAGAATATATAGCTTTCCAATTAAAAAATAGAGTTTCATTCCGAAAAGCAATGAAAAAAGCCATTGAATTAACTAAAAAAGCGGATATAAAGGGAGTCAAAATCAAAATTGCAGGTCGTCTAGGAGGGAAAGAAATTGCACGTGCCGAATGCATCAAAAAGGGTAGACTTCCCCTCCAAACAATTCGCGCTAAAATTGATTATTGCTGCTATCCAATTCGAACTATCTATGGAGTATTAGGTGTAAAAATTTGGATATTCATAGAAGAATAACTAACCCTGTCTTCTCATTCTGGCTAGTGATAGAATAAAAAAGCTAAGAACCTTATTTTTCCAAAAATTCCTGAAAAAAGAATAAATTATACCTCTTTCTATAAGATTTAATGAAAATTGATAAATCTTTTAATATAATTGCTATGCTTAGTGTGTGACTCGTTAGTTTTTCTTTAGGGGCAAAAATGGAAATTAAAAAAAAAAAAAAAATTGACCGAAGCCTACTAAAAATAGAAAAAACTTAGTAATTAAATATAGAAAATTAACCAATAACCAACCTATTGCTTCGTATTGTCGAGATCCTAACTAAGAAACAGTCACTATGTGAATAAATACATCTATCATAAATGAATGGATCTATCATATAGTTGTAGCAACTGCATTTTTTCTCTAAAAAAGAAACCTGATTCTAGGTTGTAAAACAAAACTAAAGGGATGTGGATAAAAGGAGGGATGATAGATAGAAGGAATAAGAATAAGAAAGATATAAGATTCCAATGTGTATGGTCTATGAATTACATCATAAAAGGCAATGTGATAAAGCATCAATATAATAAAATAATAAAAAAAAGAGAAAAGTTTAATGTTCACCAAAACAACTCACTTTATCTTTCCTTTGAAATCGTAATTTGGAAACAATAAATAAAAATTTAAAACAATAATAAAGAGCAGCCCGGGTTAATAAAACTGAGAGAATTAACTCAGAAAGTTTGGAAGCTCCATTGCAGGATTCAAACCTAACCATTAAAGGAGAAGCTGTGGGAACGACAAAACCTATGACTGCATAGGATTGATTTTATTGAAAAGAATCCTAATACTTCATTAGGTGGGATGGCGGAACAAACCAAAAAAAATTGTCTTATTTGTTAAGGTTATAAATTAACAAATAAGACAAGAAAGAGTAAATATTCGCCCGCGAAATCCTTATTGGATTCGAATACTTTAACTATGATTCAATAAGGGTAAAAATAAGGATATTCTTAAAAAAAAAAAAGATTACATTATCTACAAATATAGAATTTGGATATATTCTAGATCTTTTTTCTTGACTATATATTTAAGAAATTCAAAATAAAAAAACACACAATTCTATTATATATTGATGTGGATCTATCCGTAATATTTTTAAATATTATGGAATTAGAGAAATTTGTACGCTTTCTCATTTCATTCGCGAGGAGCTGGATGAGAAGAAACTCTCATGTCCAGTTTTGTAGTAGAGATGGAACTAAGAAAGAACCATCGACTATAACCCCAAAAGAACTAGATTTCGTAAACAACATAGAGGAAGAATGAAGGGAAAATCCTGCCGAGGCAATCGTATTTGTTTTGGTAGATATGCTCTTCAAGTACTTGAACCCGCTTGGATCACAGCGAGACAGATAGAAGCAGGGCGAAGAGCAATGACACGATATGCACGTCGTGGTGGAAAACTATGGGTACGTATATTTCCTGACAAACCAGTTACAATAAGACCCACAGAAACACGTATGGGCTCAGGAAAAGGATCCCCCGAATATTGGGTAGCCGTTGTTAAACCAGGCCAAATACTTTATGAAATGAGCGGAGTATCTGAAACTGTAGCTAGAGCAGCTATCTCCATAGCTGCCAGTAAAATGCCCATACGAAGTCAATTTCTTAAATTAGAGATATAGAACCCCCAAAAGGAGTATTGAAGATAAAAAACCCCAGGTTTTTCCTTCTGGAAAGACAATATTTCTTTCATCCCTTTGCAGTGAATGAAATAACAAATTGAAATCCAAATAATATGATTCAACCCCAGACCCTTTTAAATGTAGCGGATAACAGTGGAGCTCGAAAATTGATGTGTATTCGAGTCATAGGCGCTGCTGGTAATCAGCGATATGCTCATATTGGTGATGTTATTGTTGCTGTAATCAAAGACGCAGTGCCCCAAATGCCTCTAGAAAGATCCGAAGTAATTCGAGCTGTAATTGTACGTACATGTAAAGAATTCAAATGTGAAGACGGTATAATAATACGCTATGATGACAATGCAGCAGTTATCATTGATCAAAAAGGAAATCCAAAAGGAACTCGAGTTTTTGGCGCGATTGCCGAGGAATTGAGAGAATTGAATTTTACTAAAATAGTTTCATTAGCTCCTGAAGTATTATAAATACTAGTAGACGAGATATAGATGAAAGAAAAAATTAGTAGATTGTGTTTTACGTATACGCTTTAAAATCCAAAATGAAAAGAAAAGGGAAAACATGTTGATTATCTAAAAATTCGGAGGAACCTAGAATTAGAGTCTTATGGGCAAGGACACTATTGCTGATTTACTAACCTCTATAAGAAACGCAGACATGAGTAAAAAAGGAACTGTTCGAGTAATATCTACAAATATTACCGAAAACATTGTTAAAATACTTCTACGAGAGGGTTTTATTGAAAGTGTTCGGAAACATCAAGAAAGTAACAGATATTTCTTGGTTTCAACTTTGCGACATCAAAAGAAAAAAACTAGAAAGGGAATATATAGAACTAGAACCTTTTTAAAGCGTATCAGCCGACCTGGCTTACGAATTTATGCTAACTATCAAGGAATTCCTAAAGTTTTGGGCGGAATGGGAATTGCTATTCTTTCTACTTCTCAAGGTATAATGACAGATCGAGAAGCTCGACTAAACAGAATTGGGGGAGAAGTCTTATGTTATATATGGTAATGGCCCCGCCTATAGTACCCGAATTCTATCTCGAACTTCCTATTTTGAAAATAAAAATAGAAAAATAGGAGAAAAAATATGACAGAAAAAAAAAATAGGAGAGAAAAAAAAAACCCGAGAGAAGCAAAAGTTACTTTCGAAGGTTTAGTTACGGAAGCCCTACCCAACGGAATGTTCCGAGTTCGCTTAGAGAATGACACCATCATCCTGGGCTATATTTCAGGAAAAATCCGGTCCAGTTCTATACGAATACTGATGGGGGATAGGGTCAAAATTGAAGTAAGTCGTTATGATTCGAGCAAGGGACGTATAATTTATAGACTTCCCCATAAGGATTCGAAGCGTACTGAAGACTCGAAGGATACCGAAGATTTGAAGGATACCAAAGATTCAAAGGATTAAGTTTTTCTAGGATAATAAATTCCAAATTTCAAAATTTAAGTGAAGAGGCTGCTTATTTTTTTCCAAAAGAGTAAATTCATAGTTTAAGAAAGGAATACCTAAATATGAAAATAAGAGCTTCCGTTCGTAAAATTTGTACAAAATGTCGACTGATTCGTAGGCGTGGGCGAATTAGAGTCATTTGTTCCAATCCGAAGCATAAACAAAGACAGGGGTAATCTTTCGAAAAAGGAGCTTTCCTTTCTAAAAAGTAAAAAAAGTACCCACAAAAATGTCCAAATTCAAAAAAAAATTAAAGTAAAGGATATATTTAACCCTGAAACGGATATCTTTGTATTTTTTTTTTCTTTTTGTTATTTCTAACTCATATTTATGAGATAATAAAATATGACAAAAGCTATACCAAAAA